GTCCATTGGTACTAGTGGAGTAGGATTGCCCCATAATACAGAACCTCTAGGTCTAACCTTTCGCTCAATACTAGAATCGAAAGTTGAACCATAGCATCTGAGGTTGCATTAATCGAGGATACACGACAGAAGGAATTGTTCTATTTCTAAACTTCACCTTCAACAAGCGTAGATTTCTTTCAAAAATTTTCCCGAATCACGTGTCTTTCTCGTAAATGAAAAAAAAATGAAAAAAAAAGAATCAAATCACACCATCTCTGTAATAGGTAAATGCCTCCTTTTCTCCTGAAGTTGTCGGAATTATTTGCAATAAGATATTGGCTACAATTGAAAAGGTCTTATCAATAAAATTTCCATTTATCCGCGATCTAGGCATAGCTAGCAATCCATTCTAGAATTCTTCTCATTCCCTCTCGTGGGAAAATGCTCCCACAAAGAAAAGAATTGTACAGTACGAAATAACATAAAAACAGATTGATTTGAAAAAAAAAAGATTATCGACCTTCTATTCCAATCCAATTGTTCCTTTTTGACAGGAATCGATAAGAACTATTTGAACCCGATTCGATTTCATCCTAATGGAGTAGTATACCAACGAGGGGAACTATTCTGATTTCGTTGAAGTTACAGATTCGAGTAACTCAAGAAATTTGGATTGAATTATGATACAAAGAAGAAAAAGATCAAATAATCATTTTCTGATGAAAATAGAATAACCACCCCTTTTTTATGTTGTGTCCATTTGTGTCCATAGCAGGTATACAATCCACTATACGAAATGTTTTATGGATTTAGAAGCGAGGGGTAAGGAAAGGAGCTTGTTGTTGAGAACTCTAAAACCGGAAAGAAGTTTGAGAATTTGAGGGGGTGGAATCGTAGTCTATATAGAATTCTGATAGAAATAGAAAGGGATCCATTAACGCTAGTCTAAAAAATCGAGACCTATTAATTAGTTGATTGGTTCTAATTCATTGATTGAATCGATTCGAAATCGTCGCAATAGAAGGGACTCATTTTTGCAAAGATGAATCCGCCCTTTTTTCATTTTTTTTTAATTGAATTAAAAAAAATTTCGTAAGAAAAGAATTTTCTCTTTATCGTCAAGCCTCGAAAGAAAGATCTTTCTTGACTTTGATGAAAAATGTTCTATTTTGATTTGTAATATATAGGTAAAATGGATTACCTATCCAATAATCTAGAATGGAATATCAAGAACTCGCTATTCACTTGGTTTTTGGTTCATAATCATTATGTAGGAGAGATGGCCGAGTGGTTCAAGGCGTAGCATTGGAACTGCTATGTAGGCTTTTGTTTACCGAGGGTTCGAATCCCTCTCTTTCCGTACCTTCGCTTAATAGACCTCTTTTACTTTTATTAACAAAACCGGATCAAATAGCAATGGGCGACCCTTAATTCCACTAGTTAGACCTTTCATTGATATAGATTCTCTATTCCCAATTGCCGTGACACGCAAAACGGAACGAATATCAAAATAGCCCCTCTACGATCCATAAATGGGATCAAACCCGTATTTTTCTTACTTACCCTTATGTGAATTTAATTGGAAGAAAATGGCCCGAACCCTTTCTATTTTATTTGAGTTTAGGTTTAAGTCTGACGAGAATAATATTCTACAACTAGCAATTCATTTATTTTCAAACCGACCCATTGACTATCTATTATTTGATTGACCAATCCTTTATATTGGATTGGGTGAAGGGTCAAATGGTTTGGCACTTCCTCAGGAGGGGAAGAGTTGAGAGAATTTTGAATCAGAGTTCTGGATTTTTGTTCATCCTTTGCCGTAATAATATCTCGGGGTTTGCAGCGATAACTTGGTATATCGACTATACGCCCATTCACTAAAATATGTCTATGGTTAACTAATTGGCGGGCTGCGGGAATGGTCGAAGCCATACCCAATCGAAAAAGGATGTTATCCAAACGCATTTCAAGTAATTGGAGTAAAACCAGACCTGTTGACCCCTTTGCCTTTCCGGCGATACGAACGTATTTAAGTAATTGTCGTTCTGTAAGACCATAATGAAAACGCAATTTTTGTTTTTCTTCTAAGCGAATACGATATTGAGATTTTTTCCCGGAGCGCGGTTGGTTTCTAGGATCACTTCCGGCTTTAGGCCTTTTATTAGTTAGTCCTGGTAAAGCCCCCAGGCGGCGTATTTTTTTGAAACGAGGTCCTCGGTAACGAGACATAAAGACTCCTTATTCTTATTTAGAATTCATTTCATTCTTTTTTTTTTTTGAAATGTTATTTTACAGAATAAACCTAAACTAAAACTGAACTAAATGAAGCGAAGTTTGCTGAAGTAGTGTACTTGTACTATAAAGAAGAATAAAGAAGAATGAGATAAATTGGATAATTATTCCAACTTTCTATTATTATATAGATAATCCCTTTCCTGACATAGTTGGGAGTTCCTATAACTTAAGAAATTCATGGATTGTGGAAAAGAAAAAGGGGGAAGACACCTTTTCCATATTTTTTGATTTCGAAGGAGGATTTTCCATTTTTCAAAACTGGAAAAAAATGAAAAATGGGGAAAAGCCGGCTATCGGAGTCGAACCGATGACCATCGCATTACAAATGCGATGCTCTAACCTCTGAGCTAAGCAGGCCCACATAATAGAAATTGTCTATGCATAGGAATTCAATACACTATAGTATAGTGTCTCTAGAAATATAGAAAAGAATAGAATCTATAATTTCCATATGGAATATGTTAGAAAATAATGATTTAGATAGCGATATAGGATTTCGATTTCTTTATCACAATTCGAAATTCGAATATTATTCGATAAGATAGTCAATCTTAACTATTTTAAGATAGTCAAATCTTCTTTTTTCTTTTTTGATTTTGAATTCACATGGCATTTGAAATTCTTTTTGTTACACTTCGATATTTTCTATCCGATAGATTCTACTTCTCATTCGATATTTCTATTTCTTTCGAATTATTTCAATTTCATTAGTTCGTTCATTCGTAAAAGGGGAAGTTAAGAAAAAAAAGAATCGACCGTTCAAGTACCCCCCATTGGATGGGAAAATGGCAGTAAGAGAAACATATATATGGGGTCTATATCAATCTATATTGAATTGCCGATGCAGAAATGATAAAATCCAATTGGATTGAATCCAATATAGGTTTCCTATAGGTAACAAAGAAAATACTTTTTTCGAGATAGTAATCGCTATCTAATAAATTCAAGGGTTCCAGTATAAAGGAAAGAAAAAAGAAATGATATCATCATAAGATCCTAAGCTCAAAACAAAAGGAAGGGGGATATGGCGAAATCGGTAGACGCTACGGACTTAATTGGATTGAGCCTTGGTATGGAAACCTACTAAGTGAGAACTTTCAAATTCAGAGAAACCCCGGAATTAATAAAAATGGGCAATCCTGAGCCAAATCCTGTTTTCTCAAAACAAAGGTTCAGAAAACGACAAAGAGGGATAGGTGCAGAGACTCAATGGAAGCTGTTCTAACAAATGGAGTTGACTGCGTGGGTAGAGGAATCTTTCCATCGAAACTTCCGAAAGGATGAAGGATAAACGTATCTATTGAATACTCTATCAAATGATTAATGAGGTGTATCTGTATTTTTTGATATGAAAAATGGAAGAATTGGTGTGAATTGATTCCACATTGAAGAAAGAATCGAATATTCCTTGATCAAATCATTCACTCCATAGTCCGATAAATCTTTTAAAGAACTGATTAATCGGACGAGAATAAAGATAGAGTCCCATTCTACATGTCAATACCGGCAACAATGAAATTTATTGTAAGAGGAAAATCCGTCGACTTTAAAAATCGTGAGGGTTCAAGTCCCTCTATCCCCAAAAAAGCCTATTTGCCTCTCAAACTTTTTATCCTATCCCCCCTTTCGTTAGCGGTTTCAAATTCCTTTCTCTTTCGGATTGTTTGACAAACGCCTTGGGGCGTACTTTCTCTTATCACATGTGATATAGAATATACGTCCAAATTAAGCACCCTACTTGAACGATTCCCAATCAATAGCATTACTCATACTGAAACTTAGAAAGTCGTCTTTTGGAAGATCCAAGAAATTACCGGACTTACAGAAACTTTGTAATCCCCCTTGTCCCTTTAATTGACATAGACCCCAGTCATCTAATAAAATGAGCATGGGATGCTACATTGGAAATGGTCGGGATAGCTCAGCTGGTAGAGCAGAGGACTGAAAATCCTCGTGTCACCAGTTCAAATCTGGTTCCTGACACATGGTTAATTTGGATGAGTTCTTTCTTTTTTAAATTGATTGATATGAAGTGATATCCATATTGATTTTGAATCTGGATCATAATAGATCCTTTTATCTATCTTGAAGAGATAGACCCCATCTATTTTATAGATGGGTGGAGTTTCTTAAATTCTTAAATAAAAAGAAAGTATCGAAAATGAAATTCGATTTTCTCTTTTTTTTTTTCGTTGAAAAAGAATGTTAATACTTGATACATATTTTGAAAGGTTAAATGGGTTGGTTGAAAGAACAAAAAGTCGAAGTTGAAATAGACAAGATTCGGTTCAGATACAATACAAATAAATCGAATTGGATACCCCTTCATTTCTTTGTATTTTTGTTCCTATTCGATTTCCTAATTCGTCTCGACATGACTTTCTAGAACCGGTCTAAGAAATGGGCGCAGTACAAGGTTCATGATGCAGAACTCGTTTGATTCATTCTATTAGTTCGGCTCATAGGAACTAAGTATCTTCCAAATAAATGGAAGAATCCGAAGAAATCCCTAATGCTTTCTGCCTTTTTTTGTTAGCCTATCCAGAATTCCCTAATACAAAAGAGACTTCCACTATTCTGGTTAATCTAGAACAGAAAGTCCAATCCTTGAATCTCTGAAATTGTATAAGTGGAAATGACTTTCTTATCATTCAATGAGCATCTTGTATTTCATAAAAATTGGGGGCAATATAATCCTTACGTAAGGGCCATCCTATCCA